AAAAAGTCCTGTTCTTTCAATAACACAATAACAAGTATTTTTGAATCAAATAAAATAACTTTTTTTATCTTATCTAATTTGTTGCAACAAAAAATAAAAAATGGCCCGTGACACGGGCCAGGACGCGGAAATAAAAAAAGACTTTTCGGACGAAATGAAAAAATAAAAATAAAAATAAAGAATAGATTAAAAAAAAATATAGAATTCTAATTTCTAATATTAAAATTAGAATATTCTATTAAAATTCAAATATTAATAATTATAATAATTAATAGAATAATATATTATTAATATAATATTAATTTAATAGTAATTAATTAATTAATAGTAATTAAATAGTAAATTACTATAATACTAAATAATACTAATTAGAATACTAATATATTAAGAGTAATATAATAATAATATAGTAATATAAAGTAATAAAAAAGGTAAAAAAAAAAGAAAGTATAGAAGAAGGACTTTTTTTTTCAAGCCCTACTTGTTGTGTATTGTTGTGTAATGTAACATAGGAATTATCTTTTCTCAATTGGGAGAGATGGCTGAGTGGACTAAAGCGCCGGATTGCTAATCCGTTGTACGAGTTATTCGTACCGAGGGTTCGAATCCCTCTCTTTCCGGTTCCGTTGATGACTTGGTATTTTTTTTTCAAGTCTTTTTCTTTATTTATTTTCTAATAGTTAAAGATGTAGAATAGATAAAATTCTAAGAACATTTAATAAAAATAATAAAAATAAAAATCAAGTAAGGAAAAAGCCTTATTTTTTTTTTATTCTTCACGTCCAGGATTACGCCCTGGATCATTAGATAAAAATCCAAAGATGAAAAGGGAAACAAAGAATATTACTACTGTGTAAACAAAGAGTTTGAGAGTAAGCATTAGACAATCTCCAAGATCTTTTTTTTTTTGTTTGGAAAAAAAGAAAATAGATTCTCTATTTTTATACTATATATCCTATTTTGACACCAAGAAATGAAGTGGCTTCTAGAAATTTTTCGAAATAGAAAAGCATTTTTCTAAATTCATTTGTAATAAGAGTCGAGTCTTTCGTGCCAAAAATTTTCTTTCATACCGAAAATTAGATATTTCGGGGGGCTCTAACCGAATAGGTTTCTTTTAATAGAATGGAAAAAAGAGGAGCATGGGGTAGGTAATCTATATTTTTCACGTTTATACAATAACTTCAATGTTTGAATCAAGGGCCTATACTATAAGACTTATCTGATCTTATCAATTATTAGAATTTTTTATCTTGAATAAATCATGAATTATTCTAGGACAGTATTCAAAATCTCATCGAAAACTTACAGCAGCTTGCCAAACAAAGGCTAATAGAAAAAAGAACAGAGGGATTACTGGCATAACATCTACGATTGGATTCAAAAAAGCGTAGGCTTCAGGCAATTTTGTGAAGAAAAAACTGCTTGAATAAAGGGCAAAATTAAGACAGATACAAATCAAATTTAAAATATTAAGCATAACAAACATTTTGTTCTTGAAGATAATTGTATTTTGACTGAGTTATTAATATTCATATAAAAATGGATATAAATTAATATTAATATAAAATAGAGTTAAGGTAGACAAAAAACTTTAAACTCAGCCAATCAAAAATCCTTCAATTATCAGCTAAAAAAAGAATAAAAGAAATCATATTTTCATACAATATCTTAATGGAATTCTATATTATGATCAATAAATTCAGTTTAATTCTATATCTACACATATCAAAATATGAACAACAAGCTAATCCAGTTCATAGATATTTTTGGGGACGGGAATTGACAAAGAACCAATACCAATATTAGTTTTATTAGTTTTGAATCAAAATAGAAATGGGGCGTGGCCAAGCGGTAAGGCAACGGGTTTTGATCCCGCCATTCGGAGGTTCGAATCCTTCCGTCCCAGAGCATATTTATTTTCTATATCAAAATTAAAAATTATATATATCAAAATAAAGATTGTTTTTTTGAACAACAAAAGTAAGACGGGTTTTTCATTATATCTTTATCCTCGGGCTGGTTTAGGGTAAAAAAAAAAGGAAACAATGAATTCATCTGAACCTCTTTGGCTTTGTACCTATAAAAAGAGAGTCTAGCATCCAATAAGATGGAATCGTTCTTTATTTGAATTTGATTTATCATTCATTATCCCACACCCCATGATCATTTTCAATGTCTGTTCGAATCTCATTAACAAACAAAGAAAATACATATGTTACACATTTCTTTTTCGACCTATTCATTTGTTTTATTTTAAATCATTGATGGTTTAATCTGAATCTGAATATGGGATTTATCTCTTTTATGATGATAAAACGGAGTCCTTACTATAAACTATAAAACGTTATTCAAATAATGATATCGGGATAAGCTATTTTTTAATTAAATTCTTTTAATTTAATGATTTTTTATGAGTCCTTGGTACTTGAAGAAGTGTGGGATTCACGACTCGGTCCTATCGAGTCACTTGAAGATGAAGATTCGAAGAGAACTACTTATTTCTTCGTCTTATCTTATTGGTTTGCTAATATTCGTATTGGAAATCAAAAAATATTTATATGATTCAATAAAATATCAATAAAATATGGGGTTAATTTGAATTAATTCTTTTATTTTCTTCATTGTGTATTTTTTTATTAACAGATTTACATTCATATTGACAACAGTGTATCAAATAAATAGAATCCGATCTGGGTAATTAGATCTTATCTGTAGATTTATTTATATCTATTCCAGTGGTTTGGTTTTTTTTTTTTTTCTTCATTCAAATGAAATGATAGGTTTATTGGATTTGCTGTGATACAAAAGTCTTTTTTTGATTGAAAAAAAATGGAAATGTATTGAATGTATTGTTATATTAGAAAAATGTATAAAAATGAATATTTCCATTTTTTAAATTATTTTCAATTTTAAATATAAGAATAGATAGCATAAGAGACAATAGATAATCTATAAATTTTGACTTTATTAAACTTTATCTATACTTTATTTAAACTTTATTTAAATTTAACTTTATCTATTTTTTTATCCGAATCAATTAGAAATTTTTCTATTTAATTTCGTGTTCATTTCTTGTTAGTTTAATGTTTTGATTGTGTCGTACGATTCAATCTCTTTATTTATTCTCTTTGATTTATTTTGATTTTTGATTCCGATTCTATCTACATAACCTAATTATTTGTATTTGGGTTGCTAACTCAATGGTAGAGTACTCGGCTTTTAAGTGCGGCTAACAGCTTTTACACATTTGTACGAAGAAAGGGATTCGTCCATACCATCGGTATTTTTTGTAAGACCACGACTGATCCTGAAAGGAATGAATGGAAAAAACAGCATGTCGTATCAATGGAGAATTCTGAGAATATTTGATTCTTACCGGATCGGCTCCAAACAAACCTTGTTTGAATTCTTGGTGCGTAACATAAAAACAAATGAATTCAAATTCAAAGTTGGGGTTGGGTCGAGTTAATAAATGGACAGAGCTCCGCGGCTCCAATTATAGGGAAATAAAAAAGCAACGAGCTCCCGTTCTTAATTTGAATGATTTTCCGATCTAATTAGACGTTAAAAATAGATTAGTGCCTAGTGCGGGAAAAGCTTTTTCTTGAGTGGATTTTCGATTTTTTTAATGAGTCCTAACTATTAGCTATTCTCCACTATGAAGGGGAGTTGAATGTGTAGAAGAAAAAGTATATTGATAAAGCAATTTTTTTTTTCCAAAATCAAAAAAGAGTGATTGACTTGAAAAAGTAAAGGATTTCTAGTCACCTATTACCCTATAAATGAACATAAACCAATTAGAAATGAACATAAACCAATTAGATGGAAAAAAGAGAGGATAGAGGGTCCGTTGGTGAGTTTAACTATTTCCGAGGTATCTATTCTTTTTATATTATACTATTTTGTTTTTATGGTATCGCACTATGTATCATTTAATAACCCAATAAACTCCCTATCTTTGCTTCAATCAAATCGAATTAAAAATGAAAATAGAGAAATCTCAAAGAAATTTAGAAATAGATAGATCTCGAAAAAATGACTTCCTATACCCACTTATCTTTCGGGAGTATATTTATACATTTGCTCATGATCGTGACTTAAATAGATCTATTTTGTTAGAAAATGTAGGTTATGACAATAAATATAGTTTACTAATCGTAAAACGTTTAATTACTCGAATGTATCAACAGAATCATTTGATTATTTCTGCTAATGATTCTAACCAAAATACATTTTTTAGGTATAACAAAAATTTGTATTTTCAAATGATATCGGAGGGGTTTGCAGTTATTGTGGAAATTCCATTTTCCTTACGATTAGTATCCTCTTTAGAAAGATCAGAAATAGTAAAATCTCATAATTTACGATCAATTCATTCAATATTTCCTTTTTTAGAGGGCAAATTCCCACATTTAAATTATCTGTCAGAGGGACTAATACCGTACCCCATCCATCTAGAAAAATTGGTTCAAATCCTTCGCTATTGGGTGAAAGATCCCTCCTCTTTGCATTTATTACGACTCTTTCTTCACGAGTATTGGAATTTGAACAGTCTTATTATTCCAAAGAAATCTATTTCCTTTTTTGTAAAAAAGAATCAAAGATTCTTCTTGTTCTTATATAATTCTCATGTATATGAATACGAGTCCGTTTTCTTTTTTCTTTGTAAGCAATCCTTTCATTTCCGATTAACATTTTATCAGGTCTTTCTTGAGCGAATATATTTCTATGGAAAAATAGAACATTTTGTAGAAGTCTTTACTAAGGATTGGGGGGACAGCCTATGCTTGCTCAAGGATCCTTTCATACATTATATTAGATATCAAGGAAAATCCATTTTTGTCTCAAAGGATACGCCTCTTCTGATGAAAAAATGGAAATATTACCTTGTCAATTTATGTCAATGTCATTTTGATGTGTGCTTTCAACCCCAAAAGATCCATATAAACCCATTTTCATTATACAAGCATTCTTTCGCCTTATTAGGTTATCTTTCA